TGTCCCAAGAACTTCTCTTTGGCCCATTTTTTACAAATAAATTAATTAAATCAAAATTTTTGAAAGAGGAATAAATTGGTTTATATAAAAAGGATGCTAGAAGTATTCCAAAATAAGCTATACTAACTGAAAAAATTGCAGCTTTTAAAAATTCATACCAATTGATCGAATCTTTTGCCTTTTGATGTAAAAGGTCAATAGATGGAGCTAACCATTTAGATAATATATCTAAATTTCTTCCTTCTTGATTAAAAGGAATCCCTAGCGATCCAATAAATAAGGTAAATAGGACTAATACAAGTAAAGGAAATAACATAGTATTGTCCGATTCATAAGGATAGAAATAAGCTTTTTTTTTTTCAAAATTAAAAATATTAATAATAGGTCGTTTACTATTTCTTTTTGTTTCATTCCCATCACTTTGATATGTTTTTTTCGAATTTAATAAAATTTTTTCTTTTGGACATCCTTTACCCCATAAAGATATTAAATAAAAGGGAGTTTTTTTGTTGACACTATAATAAAAAAAAAACACATTTAAATGCCCTTCAAAAGTAAGTAAATAGATACGAAACATATAAAATGCCGTTAATCCTGCTGTGCCCCAAGCGATTATTGCAAAAATTGGTGAATACAACCAACTATCATTAAGAATTTCATCTTTTGACCAAAAACAAGAAAGAGGCGGAATACCACAAAGAGAAAGTGTACCTAATAAAAAAGAAGTTTTGGTAATTGGTATATGTTTTGTTAACCCTCCCATAAGAACCATATTCTGGCTTTTATGTGGTGAATAACCAACAATAGTTTCCATTGAATGGATAACGCATCCAGATCCTAAAAACAATAATGCTTTGGAATAAGCATGAGTAATTAAATGAAATAAAGCACTCTGATAAGACCCTATTCCTAGAGCTACCATCATATAACCCAATTGAGACATTGTAGAATAGGCTAACCCCCTCTTAATATCTTTTTGAGCAAGAGCTAAGGTAGCTCCTAAAAATACTGTTATTATCCCTATTAATGAAATCAAATTCATTATATAGGGTATAACTATGAAAAGCGGAAGAAGGCGAGCTACAAGAAAAATCCCCGCAGCTACCATAGTAGCTGCATGTATAAGGGCCGAAATAGGAGTGGGTCCTTCCATAGCATCCGGTAACCATACATGAAAAGGAAATTGTGCAGATTTAGCAACAGCACCGGCAAATAATAGAACAGCACACAAGGTAACAAATGGAGAATTTACTTCATTATTATAAATTAAGGTATTCAATATTTTGAATAAATCACGAAATTCAAAACTACCTGTTATCCAATAAAAACCCAAAATTCCTAATAATAAACCAAAATCACCTACACGATTTGTTACAAAGGCCTTTTGACAAGCATTTCCTGCAAGGGGTCTTGTAAACCAAAAACCTATTAATAGATAAGAACATACTCCAACCAATTCCCAAAAAATATAAATTTGAATCAAATTTGAACTTGTAACTAATCCCAACATCGAAGTACTAAAAAAACTCATATAAGAAAAAAATCTCAAGTATCCTTCATCATGAGCCATATAATTATCACTATAAATAAGAACCATAATGCCAACAGTAGTGATTAACATTAACATAATAGACGTAAGTGGATCGATCAAGTAGCCAAATTCGAAAGAAAAATCATTATCAAGAGTCCAAGACCATACATATTGATAGATAGAATTGGTATTTATTTGCTCAATAGAAAGATTTATTGAAAAAATCATGACTAAACTTAACAATAAAATACTTGGAAAAGCCCACATACGACGAAGTTTTTTGGTTGCTGTCGGAAAAAGAAGAAGTCCAACTCCTATTAATATAGGAACTGGAAGTGGAATGAAAGGTATAATCCACGCATAGTGATATGTCTGTTCCATAATTTTTTTTATTCTTAATTAATTGTTTACGATTCACTAGATCTTACCTTTTTTGAAAGGAGTCAATAAAAATTTTATATATGCACTAATATAAATAAATAGAATTTATTGGAATTTTTCTCTATTTTTAGTTGCTCTTTCTAAGTTTCTGCTCAATACTTCAAATATTCAAATCAAGAAGTTTCAATTGGTCAAATCATAGGAAAAAAAATAAATTACTAAAAATTTGAAAGAAAGATCCCAACAACCCCCTCTTTTTTATGGATATTTTTGGAAATAGAAGAAAGAAAAAATAGTATTCTTTTTTGTATTTTTAGTAATATATATATATTTTCCAATATCTTTTTCCTAGTTTCTTTATTTTTTTTTAACCTCTTATCTAAAAAAAGTAGAATGAATTAGGGAAAGCACAAATTTTTTTTGAACAATAGATATCTTTCACATCCAGATAAATCAATGAGAAATCTCTTAATTTTTATTTAAATGGCAGTTCCAAAAAAACGTACTTCTGCATCAAAAAAACGTATTCGAAAAAATGTTTGGAAAAAGAAGGGGTCTGCGGCAGCGTTAAAGGCGTTTTCTTTGGGGAAATCTCTTTCAACCAGGAATTCAAAAAGTTTTTTTGTACAACAAACAACTAAAAAATGAAAAAAAAAGTAATAAAACATAAAACGTCGAAATAATCTCTATTTACCTGACTCAAAAATTGACTCATTTCATTTAAAAAAGAAAATTCCCAATTTTATTTTACGTTTGAGTTAATCAATATACATTGAATTTCCTATTCTCTTATCTAAGAATTTTTTTAAGTCAATTTTACCATTTCTTTCCGTGATGGGGATTATTTTTTCCCCATCGACCTATTTGTTACAATAGTATAAGGTTTTCTTTTTTCTACTTTTTTGTCTTGATCTTTAGAATTGATAAAAAGAGGGTAGAATTTGTTTACTAAAATTAGTAAAATCATTAAAACTAATCAATTTTTGATCAAAATTTAAAACTTTTTTTTGGGGGGGGGGAGGTTCTACCTCTTAATTCATAGTAGGACTATTTCATTTTTAGAAGAGTTCAAGCAACGGAGAGTCTAAAATAGATGAAAAAAAACTAAGACGTAAACAAAAATAATGAACCTTCAAACACCTATTTGAACTAAATGTTATTCATCGATTTGAATCTTTCCTAAAAAATATTTCACCCGCTTGAATTCTTAAATCTAGACCATTTCTTAGTCATAGGATATTATGAGTTGAAGATAGGCCGCTATGGTGAAATTGGTAGACACGCTGCTCTTAGGAAGCAGTGCTAGAGCATCTCGGTTCGAGTCCGAGTAGCGGCATGTCAGCTACGAAAAAAAAAAAGAAACCGATCCTATTATAATAATAATGAATTCAATTTCCAATTTTGATTTTTAAATTATAATTAAAGGACTCCTTTTTACATTTTTTTTTATGATATTTTCAACCTTAGAACATATATTAACTCACATTTCTTTTTCGACCGTTTTAATTCTAATTACAATTCATTTGATAAGATTTTTAGTTGATGAAATGGTAAAACTGTATGATTCATCCGAAAAGGGGATGATAATAACTTTTTTCTGTATAACAGGATTATTACTTACTCGTTGTCTTTATTCAGGGCATTTTCCCCTAAGTGATTTATATGAATCATTAATATTCCTTTCATGGAGTTTTTCCCTTATTCATATACTTCCCTATTTCAAAATTCAAAAAAATATTCTAACCACAATAATCGGACCTAGTGTTATTTTTAGCCAGGGCTTTACTACTTCAGGTCTTTTAACTGAAATACACGAATCCACAATATTAGTACCCGCTCTTCAATCTGAGTGGTTAATAATGCACGTAAGTATGATGATATTTGGTTATGCAGCCCTTTTGTGTGGATCATTATTATCAGTATCACTTCTAGTCATTACAGTTAAAAAAGAGAGAAAGTGTTTTTCTATGAGTAATCATCATCATTTTCTAAATTTGAATGAGTCACTTTTCATTGGTGAAATCCAATACATGACTGAACAAAGAAATTTTTTACAAAAGACTTCTTTTTTTTCTACAAAAAATTATTATAGGTCACAATTAATTCAACAATTGGATTATTGGAGTTATCGGGTTATTAGTCTAGGATTTATATTTTTAACTATAGGAATTCTTTCTGGAGCAGTATGGGCTAACGAAGCATGGGGATCCTATTGGAGTTGGGACCCAAAAGAAACTTGGGCTTTTATTACTTGGCTCATATTTGCTATTTATTTGCATACTCGAACAAATATAAAATGGAAGGGTAAAAATTCTGCAATTGTAGCATCTATTGGATTTCTTATAATTTGGATATGCTATTTTGGGGTCAATCTATTCGGAATAGGACTACATAGTTATGGTTCATTTACTTTAAATTAAATAAAAAAAAAGAGAGTTCAGACAAATAGAAAAGTCTATCGCGCATATCAGATAAAATAATTTGAACTCGCAAGAATGCGAGTTCAAATTATTTTTATTGTTTAATGGACGAGAAGAAGAAAAAGCCTTCGTTTTTTCATTCTACAAGAAAAATAAAAACTATCTATAAAAAAAAATTAGATAGAATAACTTCAACCCTTTCAACAGATAGTGAAAGAATAAAATCGGGGTACATACCAATACCTAGTATAGGTAAAAAAATAGCGATCGAAAGAAATAACTCTCGTGGTCCAGAATCAACAAAATAAGAGTTTGGAACATTAACTATCTTGTATCCATAGAACATTTGGCGTAACATAGATAATAAATAAATAGGAGTTAATATCATTCCAATTGCCATTACTAATGTAATTAGTATTTTTATTATTAATAAGTATTTTTGACTAGTAATTAAACCAAAAAAAACGAGTAATTCGGCAACAAAACCGCTCATACCTGGTAATGCAAGTGAAGCCATCGAAAAGATACTGAACATTGTAAATATTTTTGGCATTGAGATAGCTATTCCACCCATTTCGTCAAGATAAACAAGACGTATTCTATCATAAGTTGTTCCAGCCAACAAAAAAAGTGCAGCACCAATAAATCCATGAGAAATTATTTGTAAAAGGGATCCGTTGAGCCCCGTATCAGTCATAGATCCAATTCCTATAATTATGAAACCCATATGAGATACAGAGGAAAAAGCTATTCGTTTTTTTAAATTTCGTTGACCAAGAGATGTTGAAGCTGCATAGATTATTTGGATTGCGCCTACTATCATCAACCAAGGCGAAAATATCGAATGAGCATGAGGGAATAATTCCATATTTATCCGAACCAATCCATACGCTCCCATTTTTAATAAGATTCCGGCTAGAAGCATACAAGTACTATAATGTGCTTCTCCGTGGGTATCTGGTAACCATGTATGTAGTGGTATGATTGGTAATTTGACAGCAAAAGCAATAAAAAATCCAATATATAAGATGATTTCCAAGGCCAAAGGATAAGCTTGATTGGATAATATATCAAAATTTAATGTAGGTTCATTAGAACCATATAAACCGATACCCAAAACTCCTATTAAAAGAAAAACCGAACCCCCCGCCGTGTACAAAATAAATTTTGTAGCTGAGTACAGGCGCTTTTTTCCTCCCCATATGGATACAAGTAGATAAACGGGAATTAATTCAAACTCCCACATCAGAAAAAAAAGTAAAAGATCCCGAGAAGCAAACAATCCTATTTGCCCACTATACATTGCTAACATCAGGAAATTAAATAATCGAGAATCTCGAGTAACTGGCCAAGCCGCTAAAGTAGCTAAAGTAGTGATGAATCCTGTTAGTAAAATGGGCCCTATAGAGAGTCCATCTACCCCTAATCGCCAATGGAAATCAAAAAAATGGATCCAGTTATAATCCTCAACTAGTTGGATTAATGAATCATCCGATTGGAAATGATAACAGAATGCATAAGTCATTAGAAGAAGTTCTAACATACATATACATAGAGTATACCAACGGGTCACTCTATTGTCCCTATTTGGAAGAAAGAAAATTAATGAACCCGAAAATATTGGTAAAACTACAAGTATTGTTAAGAAAGGAAAATTATTCGTGGTAAAGACAAGATACACTTGGGCCAAAAAACCCGTGCTCAAATTCAATCAAATTTGAGCACGGGTTTTGTCAGTAAAAAAAAATGAATTCAAGTAGAGTTTTCTAGAAAGTATTAATAACTTAGAGCCATACTACGGGTTGTTTCATTCGATAAATAAACTCTAACACTCAAGAAATCTGTTGGACAAGCAGATTCACATCTCTTACAACCAACACAGTCCTCGGTCCTTGGAGCAGAAGCAATTTGTTTAGCTTTACATCCGTCCCAAGGTATCATTTCTAATACATCGGTGGGGCATGCTCGGACACATTGAGTACATCCTATACATGTATCATAAATTTTGACTGCGTGTGACATTGAAAATATCCATTTTTAGCGTGATAAATTTTCGGCCTGGTAAACTAACGTAAAAATTTATTTAGATTTAGATACCAGACGAAGCAATGAGTGATCAGAATCAATGTACTTCCAAATTAGTTTATTTATGAGCAAAGGCAAAAGTACTTAGATTTCTTAGGTTTTTTTTAAACACGATCATACTTTAATCATACCTTATCCATATCAAACTCGGTAATTAGAATTCATTTATGAATAGATTAATCCTAATACTATTTATTCAACAAATTTGATTGGTTAATATTAATTGATTTTCTGTTACGATAAATTGATGAAACAATAGCTAGTCCAATAGCTGCTTCAGCAGCTGCAATAGCTATAACAAAAATTGAGAAGATGTCTCCTTTTAATTGACGATTATCAAACATATCCGAAAATGTTACAAAATTTATATTAACTGAATTTAATATAAGTTCAAGACACATAAGAGCTCTAACCATATTTCGACTTGTGATCAATCCATAGATACCAAGAGAAAATAAATAGGCACTCAAAACAAATTGATATTCGAGCATCATTAACCACCTCCTTATCAATCTTGATTCATTTCAATCTGAACAATAATTTAATCCAATTAATCCTAAAAAGGATGGAACAAAATGGGGGAATATATTGAGAATAGATCAATAGAAAACTAAAGTATTTCTATACTAGTTTAAACAGGAACTCAAATTAAATTAAAGAAATAGACCATTTTTTTATTGTTGATTAGATTTTAATTCTTTCTTTGAACTTTTAAAGATTTCTTACTGACGAGCTATCGCAATTGCACCTATTAAAGCGACTAAAAGAATTATTGAAATGAGTTCAAATGGAAGAAAAAAATCTGTTGATAAATGAATTCCAATTTGTTGACTAGTACTTATTAAATCTTGCTCTAAAATCTGGTTTGATTTTGTAGTCCAAATGATCCCATACCAGGACGTATCTGGAATAGTAGTAATTAGTGAAATAAAAAGACTTGTACAAAGTATTGAAGAAATTCCATCCCCAACAGCCAAAAGATGAAAATCTTCGGAATCATAATATTCCGAACCATTCATGAACATCACAGCAAAAATGATTAAAACATTTATAGCTCCCACATAAATAAGAAGCTGCGCAGCA